TTTTTTTCTTGATTCCTGCAAAAAAAAAAATTGAAGTAAAGTAGAGGGGCTATAGCTTTTTTTAATGGAATGGGTCTGCTTTTATGTTATTTCGTACTGTACACTTCCTCTGTTTGTGAGATCCTTTTTTTTTCTCACGAAGGGGTAATGAAAAGAGTTATAGAATGGATTGCTACCTATGCCTAGATCGCGGATAAATGGAAATTTTATTGATAAGACCTTTTCGATCGTAGCCAATATCTTATTACGAATAATTCCGACAACTTCAGGAGAAAAAGAGGCATTTACTTATTACAGAGATGGTGCGATTTGATTATTATTATATATATTTAATATTTCTATTTATATTTTTTTTTACTTTACTTTATTTACTTTACCGCTCTCAGTCTTAGGAAAAAGACACATGATTCAGAATAGAAAAAAAAAAGACTATTGAAAAAAAAAAAGAAATCTACGCTTGTTGAAGGTGAAGTTTATAAATAAAGCAATTCCTTCTGTCGTGTATCCCCGATTAATGCAACCTCAGATGCTTCAATTGTTGATTCGAGTATTGAGCGAAAGGTTACACCTATGGGTCTGTATTGTGGGTCAACCCTACTACACTAGTACCAATAGGCGGCATAGAGGAAGAAGCACTACACCTAGGAATCAACAACACGAAAACTTTGTTAGAAAGGATTCCCTTTCCTTATCGGGATCGGAACTAAGAGAAATGGTTGGGACAACAAACATCCATCTTGTTCGTACTTTGGATACCCATATAACCATCGAAGATTGTTGAAGTGACTAATTCCTGGAAATTAAGGAGCGTTGAGAACAAAGAAATTGTTGGAGTTTACTTTTTTATCTAGTACGAACACGCTTGATGTTAAGAAAAGATCTTTTGCAAGAGGGTTGGCTAGAGATTTCTTGTAAAAACATTAGCCCCGCTCAGTCCATAATGACAAGATTTCGACCTTTTTTTTAATTCCATGGATTATTCTCATTATGCACATAAAGGAGGAGCCGTATGAGGTGAAAATCTCACGTACGGTTTTGGAACGGAGAATTCTTTGAATCGAATGACGACCGTAACGGATGTCGGCTCAATCCGAAGGAAATTATGCGGAAGCCTTACAGAATTATTATGAAGCTATGCGACTAGAAATTGATCCCTATGATCGAAGTTATATACTCTATAACATAGGCCTTATCCACACAAGTAACGGAGAACATACAAAAGCTTTAGAATATTATTTTCGAGCACTAGAACGAAACCCGTTCTTACCACAAGCTTTTAATAATATGGCTGTGATCTGTCATTACGTGCGACTATCTCCACTATAGAAATAAAAAAAGGAAAGAAAAAGCAAATACGCTAGTAAATAAATACGCTAGTAACTAGTAAATAAAATACTAGAAAAAAAAAAATAGGCTTTCTACATATTGCATCGTCCAAAAAACGATTTTTATCAGCTGTAACAAAAAAAGAAACTTCATAGAAGTCGAAATATGAAGAAATATATATGCCTAGATACTTTATTCTATGGATAAAGGATCTAATTGATAGAGGAAGCACCGTAAAGATCAATTAGCGAGGTTTTGGGCCGATACAATAAATAAGAACTGCTTATTTATGTCATGATATGAGATAAAAATTAGGAATCAACTTATGTAATAGAGCCGATCCCCTAAGTTATTGAGCAGCGGTGTAGCATCAGATCCCAAAGACAGTAAGTCTTTTTTATGAGGAAGAAGTCTTTTTCAAGGATTCTATATAAATTTCTATATGATATGAAACCGAGATAGTTACCTTTCAGAAAAAGATAGTCCCGAAACGCCTATACTTTATTTTTCTGTTTCTTTTTCTGAAGGTGGGAGAAAAGATAAAACTTATTATTAATTTAATCCAAATTAAAGTTTGAAACTTATGTAATTAACCTCTTTTGGTTAACCCGAGACAAATCGATAGATCTATGAGAAATCTCATTCAATTGGATATATGGTAGGGGAAAAAAATGGGACACCAAAAGAATTGACTGCCGAGCCGTATGAGGTAGGAAACTCTCAAGTACGGTTCTAAGGGAAGGAATTGACCCGCCTATTCCGACCGGGGAGAACAGGCCATTCGACAGGGGGATTCTGAAATAGCGGAGGCTTGGTTCGATCAAGCCGCTGAGTATTGGAAACAGGCTATAGCGCTTACTCCTGGTAATTATATTGAAGCGCAGAATTGGTTAAAGATCACGAGGCGTTTCGAATAAGAACAAGAGCTCTCTGTTTATTTATTATTATTATTTTCCGATTAGAAATTCTAATTAAAAATTAGAAAATTCTATTACTATTAAATTCTATTCTTATTCTATTTAATCCATTTAATTAAATTACCTTACCATTAAAATTATTAAATTCGATTTTCTATTCAATTAGATTTTCTATTCAAGTTGAATATTTAAATATTCAAAAATATTAATTTAATTGTAATTGTGTAATTGTTTGTTTTTGTTGGACCCATCGGTCA